AGGCACAGCTGACCGGATCCAGCCTATTTTTGAAATAAACAACTCACACACACTCCCTTTCCAAAAAAGATCAATACACCAATCACTACACTTAGATTTATTGGATTTGTTGCTAAAATATCGGTATTAAATCCGAAACTCCCGGCAGATGGCCAATAGCCCAAAGAAACGAAAGAATCGGTTACATTTTTCATATAATCTCCTCTTATAGATAGACTAAAAAGTTGACAAGAGTTCTTTTTCTATCGCTTTGCCCGCCATTTTCAATTCTTTTTTGAAATTAGAGTCAAAAACTTTTGGAGTTATAAAGTATGAACTGCCACTTGATTGTTGCAACACCTCAAAAAAAATTCCCTTGGACTACGAATGGGAAGGATGAAAGCGAATAGGTATACTAATTCCTCATCTGCAAATCAGCCCTTCCCATAAGTTATTTTCTCAACCAATAGCGATAAGATTAAACAAAAGGATTCGCAAATAAAAGTGCTAGTGCTACAACCAATCCATAAATCGTTAAAGCTTCCATAAAAGCTAAACTAAGTAATAAAGTACCTCGTATTTTTCCCTCTGCCTCGGGCTGTCTTGCGATACCCTCTACGGCTTGACCCGCAGCAGTCCCTTGACCAACTCCAGGTCCAATAGAAGCAAGCCCTACAGCCAATCCAGCAGCAATAACGGAAGCAGCAGAAACCAGTGGATTCATGATAAATTCCTCGTACCAAAAAAAAGAAATAGTTAATGATACAATCAACCAATGAATTTAATTAGGACTTAATTATTTCATCGATAGGATTCACCTAGTCGAAGTAACTAAGAACTTCGAATTTAAGGAATTTAAGTAAGAATATTATTGAATCATCAGAACTACTTCGATATCTCTTTTTTCATTTCTATTCACAAAGTTTTTGTGAATCCATAGACCTTTAGTTGTTCCATTTCTTGGTTCCGAACTGTTATTTTAATTCTTACGTTTTTGCTTTATTTCATCTCTTTTTTTTCAACCAATTTACAGCCACAACGATATGAAAGGACTTCTATGGGGAACTCCCCACGCAGTGGTGCGGCAAATGAAATATTTCTTTATTTAGTTCATATATAACTAGCAATACCTAATATCACATATACATGTCTTTCTTCCATAACGTAAACCATTAGATTCAATCGGATTTGAGAATCAATCCATTTTTTTAGGAATCTCCTTTTTTGAAAATTCTTTTTTGCCTTCCGTTTTGTTTATCATTATGCCAACGGAATAGAATATAAATGGGAAAATGAAATTGATTAGCGCGAATTATTGCATAGAAAAATATTATTTTATTGGTCTAAGTTCATGCAATTTTTTATTTTTAAATATTATATATTTAAAAATAAAATAAAGGAGAATCCTTTCTCTTCTTTATTTATTTAATCACACGCCATAAACATATATCTTATTCAAATTATGATTTGCATAAAAAGGTTGACTTGCCAATAGAATAGAAAGTGAATATTCGTCGAAAAAAAGGTAAGATAAGATATTAAGTGATAATTTTAGGAAAAAGATCTTTTAGATCTCTTTCCTTTTTTTTACAACTCTCTAATATCGTAATTTTTTATTTTTTTGTTCCTGTTTCTTTCTAGCGTATATAGAGTCTTGTATATTTCTATTCTTTAAGTAAATCATCTTGAGCCGCATATGCGTTGCTTTGCACTAAGCAAAAAAGACTATTTCAATGATGGCCCTCCATAGATTCACCTATATAAGCTGCGGCTAAAGTTGCAAAAATAAGAGCTTGAATACCACTCGTAAATAATCCAAGGAACATAACAGGGATAGGAACCACTGAAGGTACTAAAGAAACAAGAACAACAACTACTAATTCATCCGCTAAGATATTCCCGAAAAGTCGAAAACTAAGTGATAACGGCTTTGTGAAATCTTCTAAGATGTTAATGGGTAAAAGGATCGGGGTTGGTTGAATATATTTCCCAAAATAACTTAATCCTTTTTTGGTAAGACCTGCATAGAAATATGCCACTGACGTGAGTAAAGCCAAAGCAACAGTAGTATTTATATCATTCGTAGGTGCGGCTAACTCTCCATGAGGTAATTCTATGATTTTCCAGGGTAAAAGGGCTCCTGACCAATTCGAAACAAAAATAAATAAAAACATAGTTCCAATAAAAGGAACCCAGGGGCCATATTCTTCTCCAATTTGAGTTTTACTCACATCCCGAATGAATTCAAGAACATATTCGAAGAAATTCTGACCCCCGGTCGGAATGGTTTGTAGGTTCCGAACAGCTATAGTAACTGAACCTAATAAGATGGCAATTACAACCCAAGAAGTAATAAGTACTTGGCCATGTACCTGGAAACCCGCTATTTGCCAATAGAAATGTTGGCCTACTTCCACGCCGGATATATCATAGAACCCTTTTAGTGTGTTGATGGAACATGATAGTACATTCATATTGCCCTCTGAAAAAAATCGAACTTTTCAAAAAATTATTTTGATTC